TCGTTTTCCAACAGAAAGATGAAACTCCATCCCCGGACCCGAAAGGGGGCGTCTCGGTCTAACCCACCTTTGTCTACCAAGAATCGATACATCGAGAAGGTAGCATGTCGAACTAGAATGCCCTAATTGAGGTGTTATCCCTTGATTGTTCTTCACAGACCGGCCATGTGATCTCCTTTCCCAGGTCTTATTGCCGAACTGGTTCTCCCATCTGATATTGTAATTACAGGTAGAGCCTCAAAATAGGCAATTAATTGACCCGTTGACGGACAACTTTATCCTTCGCCGGTTGTTTCGAGAGCTAAGCTAATTCGCTTCTAGTTCTGTAGCTAGAGTTGGGAAAATCCCTCGGCGAGGCATAAAAAATAAGGATTCTAAACCTAATCTTTTAAGTGGGAATGGTAAAATAGAGAGTAAAAATCATAATATGTTAAAGGTTACCCGATTGAATACAAAGTTTAACATCCTGAACGAACTGCTTTCCTTAAGCTAGCGCACCTAAGCTTGCCAGTTTTCACATTAATGAGACAAGTCTAGTAGAAAGAGGACGTCTCTGTCCCTCCACCTGACACCTACGGCTAGGCAAAAATCCCTCCTTTCATTTCATTGAGGGAAACTTATTGAAGTCTGAAATCTACTTTCAACTCTTTGGAATTAGACAAAGGCAGGGCAACCCGGAGCCTAATGTTGATACTATCCATAAGCTGCACTAATTCCCTTTGTTAAAGGCTAAAAAGTACACTGAGTTAGGCGAGAATTGTCTCAAGATTGAAAGATTTACTTAGGGGAATTAAGATAAGTTTAGAGGTGGGTACCATGGAAGAGGTAGGTTATCCCTGAAAGAGGGGCTCGGATAGGAATAGAGAATAGAAGCTGACAGCAAGCAAAGTAGCGGCACATTGACTACTCTGAATTAGTCCTTATAATTCCCCCAAAAAAAATTGGGTAACTAGATCGAATTACTCATCTATTTCGATGTACTTTTCAGGATTCACTAAGGAAAAAGGGCACGGAGATCCTTTTTTTCAAAAGTGGAATAAAAAGGGGCCCTATGTTGAGTAAGGGGGCAGCTTTCGTTAGTGCGGTATAGTATAGCTTTCCAAGCGTGTCATTGAGGGTTGCGGGTGAAATGGATTGTCAGGAGTCGCATTAGTGAGCTGGTTCGGTCGGTAAGTCCCTTGGTACGCTCGGGTTAGCCTGTCAGGGTGAATGCAGGTAGTGGATGTAGCTTCTCTTCTGAAGCGTGTTAGTTCGTAGCTGCCGGAGTGTAGCATTGAGGTGAGGCTTTTGAAAGCTAGGTGGAGTCTCCTTTCGGAACTACTTCTTTTCCTTTCTCTCTCTGCTATCCCATCCACTGAACTGTCAGTATCGAGGCAAGGTCGGAATGTTGGCTGAGCGTAGACTAGTCTGTTCAGGCAGTCACAGGCTCGCTAAAGCTAAAAACGGAACTTAGCTTCCCCCCACGAAACTTTCGCATAAGGGCAAAGCTCGAAATCCTCAACTTCAAATACAATGCGAGCTGGGACGGGGTTGCCTTAGCTACTATGGTGTACATATGCCAGGAATCACACCATAGCCGGAGTCGATCGAGGTTTGTTTTTCCTACCTTGGGATAGGCGGTTGCCGGAGGCTTGAAGCTGACTTTAATGGGCAACACTTCCTCGTAGGGCCACCAAAGCAGGCTCCTTTAGCCGCATCGATTGTTAGAGCTCACTTCACACCAACAGAATCGTAAGCTTCCTTCTCCGCCTCCGCTTTATAGCTCCTTTCAACATCAATTCTCTGCCCTGTCTGATATTACTAATCGAGTCAGTCTGCTTTTCTGCTTGATTCCGCTAGCCATTCCTCTCTGTCAACGCTTGGCCACTCTATTGCTATTGTCGCCTTCCAGCCCGCCCTTGGCTGGCTTCACCCCTTCTCCAGTAGCCCCGCCTCCAACCTTGAGCCATTTTTGTGTGACTTTTTCTTTAACAAGCCTCCGTTGCTTCAGAAAAGAGAAGAGCGCCAACGGCAACAGCTAATTCAGCTAAATCAATGGCCCTAATTCTCACTAGGGGGAGCCTTCCTAAAAGAAAGAATTTACTTACCTTGCTGCTTTGATTAGGACTTTGCTTCTTTAAAGAGATTTCCCGGTGTTTTCTCCTCCCTTCTAGTCTAATCTAGTTAGTAGCCCATCCTCCACCAGGAGTTCAGAGTCGACAGGAGCGAACAGATAAGAGCTATACCACACACCTGCTGTCTTCTTCCTTCAACCCTGCTGCTTGGCATGGAAGGCATTCTCGCAAGAGAAAATGGGCATTACGAAATGTGTCTGTTGATGGTGCTGTTCTCTTATCTGTTCTTGGCCGCTGCTGGAGTAAGGGCTATTTCTTTTGATTGAGAGCTGGGAATCATAGAAGAGTTTCGTAGCCAAGAAGAATCGCCCGAAGGGTCTTAGGGCTTTCCTTCTCACTCATATAGAGAGAATGCGCTGGTATAGAATCCGATCTTTCTGTTTCGGAATAGAATACGGTCTTTGAAAGAAGGAGCTCTTCGCACTTTGGCCCTAGGATGTGCTCTTTGCCTTTGGCTTGGCACAGGAATGCATCTCTTTCACCATCTTCACTCTATTTCAAAAATTCACTGAGCCGAACTAAACTCCCTTAAGCTTAAGCCCGAAAGGCGCTGAACTCTCTTCCCCTCGCTCTGTCGATAGCATTCCTTGGGCTCGAGAAGGGGGCTATTTAGGCATTAAAAGACGAGTACGAGTTAGCAGGGCTGTCAGCCTCCTTCAGATTCAAAGTAGCAGTAGGAGGGCATGTGTAAGCCGTTCTAAGAGTAAGGGGTTTACCTAAAGGTCTCTGGGTTGGCAGATAGTGCTTTGTTTGCCCATTTCCAAAACCAAAACCACTAGGCGTAGAATGCGCTCTTAGCCTTCTGACTTTCCATTGAAGAAGAATAGGCATCAACTAAGTCTCCCGAAGAGGGATTGGCTCTTGTCACGCTTCCAGTCCTTCCTGAAGCCGCTGGAGCTAAGACTGAAAGACCCATTTCTAATAAGCTCCATGAACTGAGCCTTGTTGTTGTGAGAATTCTTAATTCATGGCTTAGGGCTGTAGTTTTGAATCAGATAGTGGATTACGGGACCTATAAGTAAGCAAGGGTACCGCAGGTAAAGGGTAAGGAAGAACAAGGTCAGGAGGATTTTAAAGGAAAAAGTCTAGCCTAAGCTAAGTAAGAACAGCAGCTGCTGCTCTCATTTTAGCGAGAAAAGATGGGATTCTTTCAGCGGAATCAACCAACGTGGATGCATAATATAATAAAGTGCTGTCTTCTAAGTTGGTTTACTATTGAGCTTAGCTAAAGCTTTCAACCAGCCCACTTTCTAACTAATTGACTCCGGAATATCCTTTGAAGGAAAAAGAATCGTATTCTATCCCAGGAACCTCTCCTCTCTCCTTCTTTCGATCTGAAAGACTTTTCTGGAGCATAGTATAAAATTGAAAAGAGCAAGAAGCCCTCTTCAGAATAGGAGCCCATCCATCCCGAGCTCTGTAGTGATGACCCTCTTCTACCTTTTATTCCTCCTTTTTTTTTTACCACTGAGCAGACAGGACTGAGCTGAGGCTCTTTCCTATTCCACTGGTATCGTGAGTAAAGTCCCTCTTCTTTCCTTTCCCAGTCGAGTTAGCTCGCTTCCTTTTCTTGAGCAATAGCCCGATCGGAACTTCCCACGAAAAGAGATCTTGCTTTCCAATCTTTCTGTCCTCTAAAAAAGAAAGAAGAGCTCCTGGTGGGGAACTAGTAGAACCAGCAGATGGATCTTTACTAACTCCAAGAGGATTTGAGGCAGACTGGAGCTTCCTTCAAGGGCTGAACCACGTCCACTACCATCTCTAGAAGAGCTAAAGAAAAAGGTCGGGCATGCAAACTCCAATTCACGAAAAGAGGAGGCCCGTGTAAGAAAAGCGAGTTAGCAGAAAGATTCTTCTTTCTATCAAGGGATCATTTGCTTAATATGGCATATCGGGGTATAAAGAGGCTGAGGGCATAAGCTCTCTTCCCGAGCCAAATCGTCATCTTAGAATGTGCTAATGGTTGGGGACCCGCCCAAGCTTTCTCGATCAATAGAGCTGTCAAATTTACCCTCTCCCCGATCCATGCTGTCTTTCGAATCCCTTCATCCGACCCCGTAGTGAGGAGTCTGCATTTCAGAACCTGCAGCTATCTCCAAACCAAGCCCTCGAAAGAATCTAGTGATTACGGGATCCTCCAGTGGGGAAGGTCAAATCGACTTGCCCTACTGATTTAAGGGGAGGGGAATCCATATTATTAGCACTTAGAATCGATGATTTCGCGCACCCACCCAGGCACTGGAGAAGGCTTATGATTTTGAAGGATCACCTAAACCTAGAGATAATTAGGATCTCTCCCTCACCCACAGCAATGGCTATCCCCGTTATCACCTGAATCCTACTTCTTCCACGGAAAATGGGAAATGTCGAATTCGGAAGGCGGGGTAAACGGAATGAAGTACATAGAGCCTCATGATAGTCCTTATCCGTGTGTACCGGTCCCACCTTCGCAGCACAAAATGACCTTTTCCTCTGGGGTACAGTAAGATTCGAGCAAGATGGAGCCGAAATCCTTTGTATTGGCTTTGGGCCATAAATGCGGTAGAGAAGGGTTGCCCCCGAACCTTCAGCATGCGCAAACCTGTTTGCACTCCTCTTGCGGAACGAGATAAAACTTAAACTATTAATGCGGATGGAAATGGCATGGAAGCGAACGAACTAGGAAAGCAGCATGGAGGCCTGAAGTTGAGCCACTGGTGGAATTGGCTTCCCTTTCACTCGATATGGCTCACAAACACGACCCCGCGTGAATCACACGAATTGGCCCGAGAGATTGGATAATGGTCGGGGACCCTTCCACAAGGAAGATTACAGGACTATCGCCTCATTTGGGAGAGCAGTCGGAAAGACCGGAGCTGCCTTACACAGATATAGGAGAGGGGTTCG